TTACAAAATGAAGATTCAGACTGGAGTTTTGTGGAAAAGCCCCTTATCGGATTTGAACCGATGACTTACGCCTTACCATGGCGTTACTCTACCGCTGAGTTAAAAGGGCCCATTTGATTCAATTCCTGAGCGAGACACTGGCCACTATGAGTTTACTGCATGTACCTATGTATATAATATATGGACATATAAATATGTATATGTCTCCACAGTGGCTCATTCAGAAACAATAATTTTTTTTTAGGAAGTCCGGGAGAAAACCTAATTGCTTTGCTTTTATTGACCCCCATCGGAACGAGATTCAATTGAATTCAATTGATTGATACAAAATTCGACTATAGATCCAAGATATTTTCTATTTCATCGAATCATATGATGAAGAGATTCAACTCATACCCGGAACCTAACTTTCATATAGAAATTCTATCGTTTCTTAATTTCCTGTCTTAGTTTGAGATTGAGATAAAGATAGGCACATCTCATTTTAACAATGCGTGAATCAATGAGTGAAAGTCGAAGAGTGGGGTTTAATCTTTTTTTGCCGGACAGATCGCTCCCTGAGGGGATCCTATACTTCATTAGAACATTAAACATTACTTCATTAATTATATATAAAAATAGAATATAAATATAATTATAGAGAATGGTTCATGAACCTTGAGTGAAGAATAAAAAAATTATAGGAATCGCGAAAGGTGAAAAGCTTCCTCGAATTTAGTCACACCATTACATTATATTGACAATTCCAAAAAACTGTTCATACTATGAGCATAGTATGATGGCGATCGGGCAGGTATGCCCCCATCGTCTAGTGGTTCAGGACACCTCTCTTTCAAGGAGGAGGCGGGGATTCGACTTCCCCTGGGGGTAGGGTACTACGAAAGGAAGTTGCTCATGGATTATCAATAAGTCTCGAATTGATTCTTCCGGGGTCGATGCCCGAGTGGTTAATGGGGACGGACTGTAAATTCGTTGGCAATATGTCTACGCTGGTTCAAATCCAGCTCGGCCCAATAATTCGCCGATCCATCATGAGAGGATATCCAACTTGTCCTCTGGAAATGTCTGATATGGAGGAATAAAGAAAAGAATCTTTTTTCAAAAAAAAAAAAAAATAGCTATTATCAATTGATTTGACAATAGGATTACTAGCAATCTGTGTTGTTCTCACTAAAGTCTATATTCATGAAGATATTAATGTATCACGCGTTCTCTGTTACAAGACGACGATTCTAGATAGAATTGAACTAGTTTGAATGAAATCATTAAAAATATGTATGTTGTACACCTTATTTATCTGGGATTGTAGTTCAATCGGTCAGAGCACCGCCCTGTCAAGGCGGAAGCTGCGGGTTCGAGCCCCGTCAGTCCCGACCTAGAATCTGATGAATCCATCAATTCACCTCTCTATTTTCTGTGAAGGGGGACGCGGAGCAGGATCTAATTCCCAGTGCTGGGTCCTTATTTCTTTTTTCTTTCCGTTGTCGTTTTGCATTTCTAATCGAATAAATATACATATAGATATGGTAATTTCAAAAAATTCAATTAGTATCGATTGACGGGGGAGAGACATATGTAGATTGGTACAATTGTTGGTAGCACCATATTCAAGATTCCAAGAGATACCGTACTTGTCCGGGTTTTTCACTTGCTCTTGATCCATGGAATAGAAGAAAATACCCATATGTTTTCCTGGAACAATACAAAGATTGGGATTCATTTATTGTACGATATATTAACCTTAACATAGTTATGTTATCCCGGCAGAATACTTTTAAGATTAAAGGTACCCCCCCTTGTAGCTCCGAGTTTGTATAACCCCAATTCTTAATAGGAAAACAATTTCTTTATCTATCTCATTCAAATTGCACGCGGAATTTTGGATATTAGATATGTGTTCCAGTACCAATCCAAGGAAAGAGGATATTAATAAAAGAAAGATCAAATCAAACAAGGATCTACCACTCTTGGCTTAATGAGGGAATGAATAATCTTTTTTTTTTTCTTCCTATTGAATTGAAAGGTTCTATCGAAGAAAGAACAAACTCCAAAATAGTCAATTTGTCAAAAAATATTAGATCTTTTATACATATACAGGGACCCATCTTTATCAAACCTCTTTGTCTTCTAAGGAAATTAGATCATAAAAAACTTAGTTTCAAACTTCATTGAAATTCCTTCTTTTTTCCATTTCACTTCTACTATTTCTACTATATTGATTGGGTTTGTGACCAATCAAACAAAGTGTAAGATGGGTCAGATGATACCTCATGATTCTATAAAGATATGATTCTATAAAGAAGACGGGAGGGTGTAGAAAAGAAACAAAGAATGCAAATTTCAACAGGATTCTTGATTGGATCAGGAATTCCATTTTTTTTATTCCGTATGTATAATGTATAAAAGATCTTCCTATGTTATACTATTTAAATTGAATTCTCGATGATAAGTCGATTTGATAGCTCCGATATTGTTATTCATAATATTGATTCGGTTTAATATCATCAGGGTGAATTGCATCCCATGGTATTTACAGGAGAAAATTTGAGAATCTCTATGGGATTAGATCCCGAGTTATTGTGAAGTAAAAAAAAAACGATAAAATTATGGAAGTAAATATTCTCGCATTTATTGCTACTGCATTGTTCATTCTAATTCCTACTGCTTTTTTACTTATCATTTATGTAAAAACGATCAGTCAAAATGATTAATTTGAATCAAGTTTGACTTCTTAGTTCTTATCAATTGATGGAATAAATGAAAGGAGATTCAAATCCCACGTCTTAAATGATATGAGCGGACTAGAATCAACAGTATATGAAATCTGATAGTATGGTAGAAAGAAATATATGAACCTTTCTACCACACTATCTATTATTCTATAAAGTTAGAAAGTCGGACTGTATAATGATATAGGCTTAATAAGGAATAAGGATCCACCTATAAATAATATGTATTGTATATTCATCCAGGTCTATTATTTATATTATTATTTATTATAATTATATAATTATTATATAAATATATAAATCACATACGCATAATGTACATAACATATAAATAGCACCCCAATTCAAATTCTTTGCTACATCCATCCTTTTGATTTGTCGTGATTCCGATCAATTCGAGATAATTGAATGTCCACTTTGATTTGACTCTTCTGTGTTATATGTTTTACAGTTCTAATTACTGGGTTTCTTCTTATTTTATTCCCAATAGGGGTCCCGGGGGCTGTCGAAACAATCAAATCAATGGAAGAAGATATGGTCTGGACATATATAATTAGAATATAGAAAAGAAACTCAGTAATCCTTTTTTATCAGTCCGACAAAGAAAACGAGTCATTAACAATTAACAAATGAGCCAAGGACTTCTATGGGAAATTATTCAGATTTGTAAAAGATAGTGGTGGATTCCAGTAGAATTTTGAAATGGGATATTTTTTTTTTTAAAACGCTTTGCAGAACGATCTATGAAACTATTGATACAGTTTGATTACTCAACTCAATTAAATTAGTAGTGACTCTAGAGTCCACTTCTTCCCCATACTACGAGTGAAAGGGAAAATGTAAAGACTACCATTAAAGCAGCCCAAGCAAGACTTACTATATCCATGTGAATTATGTCCCCTATCTCTATAAATATGAAGAATTTCTTCCATTATTGATCACTAATAATAACGGAATCAATGGCGCAGAGTCAAAAAGGGATTCTGACCGAAGGAAGGCTATTGATGAACCAATCCAATAAATCCACCCATAACAAGTTCCTAATATGATTTCTGGTAAAATTGGGAAACATTAAGTCCAAGCAAGACGCGCAGTTACTCTCTTGGAATTCTTAAAGGAATGTTAGTAATGGAACATGAGTAAGCCTTGTTGTTTTTTGTTGCCCTCCTTAAGTATAAGACAAACCAATATGCAATCAAGATAGATCACAATCTATTACATATTTCTATCTTCCCCGTTGCTCTAATCCTTATGGTCTCCCGATTGTCTCTGTGAAACAATCGGGAGACCACCTATTATATTACATTATTATTATTATTATATTACATTATTATTATATTAATATTACATTCTATTCTTGCCCGGGGGTTACCAAAAATCAAAGTTGAAAAAAAAAAATTATTTTATTCTATGAATCTATGAAAAGCCAATTTTCCCCCAATCCAATAGTGAGTGAAGGTCTGAGCATTCAGAGACTCTCGTGAGTCTATATACAAAGTATCTTCCACCCTTTACATTACACCGCTACTATATTGAATTGATTGTATATTGTATTGTTTGATTCCCCATTTGAATTTGACTATCTAACGGTCAGTAGACACTACACTAGTACTGGAAGTCGTGATAGCCCTTACTATCCTTCTATACTAGAATCTTCCCTTGAATCCTAGTCGCAAGGATTAACAGTCTTTTATAGAACCTCCATATTCTTAAAATCAAGCAAGTATTGGTAGTTCTAATCCCTTTCCTCTGCTTTTGCTGGGCAAGAATTTGGCGATTTATGTTCTATCAACAGAGATATTTCGAGTTGATCAGGCGGCACCCGGATTTGAACTGGGGAAAAAGGATTTGCAGTCCCCCGCCTTACCACTCGGCCATGCCGCCAAAACAAAAAATGCTTTTAAATTGCAATACAATTATAACAACAATTATGTGTATATGTAAACCCCAGAACATAAATTGTTACGCAGATATACCTAATCCGGTATCTTATTTATATATGATATGTCTAAATTATGGGAATTGCCGTGCTTCAACTTTTCATTGAATATATTGAATATCAAATAGAAATTAGGATATAACAAGGCTCGTGTTGCCTCAAGTAGAACTTGGATAGGTGATCTGCGAATAGCTAGATAGCTATATCCGCATGTTCTTAATTCTTAATAAATACAATCCCTCTTGCACACTTCAATTGTATTCCACGAAGTCAACTAACAAATGGGTCACAAAGTCTCTCTTCTATGCGAATCGTTTCTGCCTTTATCGCAT